ATTCGTGGGCGTTCCTACGAAGAAACACTTATGATATTAGAACTCATGCCTTATCGAGCATGTTATCCCATTTTCAAATTAGTTTATTCTGCAGCAGCAAATGCTAGTTTCAATATGGGTTCGAATGAAGCAAATTTAGTCATTAGTAAAGCCGAAGTAAATGAAGGTACTATCGTGAAGAGATTAAAACCTCGAGCTCGAGGGCGTAGTTTTGCCATACAAAAACCTACCTGCCATATAACTATTGTAATGAAAGATATATCCTTAGGTGGATATATAGATACCGACTCTATTAAGTGGTCACAAAAACCAAAATGGAAAAAAAAGGATACAACTATGTCGTATTATGATATGTATAGTAATAGTAATGGGGGAACATGGGACAAAAAATAAATCCAATTGGTTTCAGACTTGGTACAACCCAAGGTCATCATTCCCTTTGGTTCGCACAACCAAAAAATTATTCTGAGGGTCTGCAAGAAGATCAAAAAATAAGAAATTATATCAAGAATTATGTACAAAAAAATATGAAAACATCCTCTGGCGTTGAGGGAATTGCGCGTATAGAGATTCAAAAAAGAATCGATCTGATCCAAATCATAATCTATATGGGATTTCCAAAAATATTAATTGAAAGTCGACCCCGAGGAATCGAAGAATTACAGATGAATTTACAAAAAGAATTTAATTCTGTAAATAGAAAACTTAACATTGCTATCACACGAATTGAAAAGCCTTACGGAAACCCTAATATTCTTGCAGAATTTATAGCCGGCCAATTAAAAAATAGAGTTTCTTTTCGCAAAGCAATGAAAAAGGCTATAGAATTAACTGAACAAGCAGATACAAAAGGAATTCAAGTGCAAATTGCAGGACGTATCGACGGAAAAGAAATTGCGCGTGTTGAATGGATCAGAGAGGGTAGGGTTCCACTACAAACCATTCGAGCTAAAATTGATTATTGTTCCTATACAGTTCGAACTATCTATGGGGTATTAGGCATCAAAATTTGGATATTTATAGACGGGGAATAATAAAATAAACCTTTATTTCCCTTTACATTCTATCCGGCGATGGAACAAAAAGAGAAATTTCTTTCTTATTTTCTCTTCAATAAAAAAACGAACAAACAATTATAATTCTATAGGGTTTAATAAAAATTAAATTAATCTTTTGATAAAATTGCTATGCTTAGTGTGTGACTCGTTGGTTTTTTGAGGGTTAGTAACCAGCCCCATAGTATAAACAAATAACTATAGAAGTAATAACCAACTCATCCCTTCGTATTATCTGGATCCAAAGAACCAGTCAAGATATGATATATTGTTCATATTGTTGTAGCAACTGAAATACTTTTTCATTAAAAAATCTGCTTCTAAGTTGTCAATAGAAATAAAAAAGAAAGGGTATGGATAAATGGAAGGATGAAAGAAAGAAAGAAAAAGAATATGGATGATATAAAATTCCAATATGTAAGGTCTATGAGTCATCTCATAAAAAATCTGTGTAATAAAGCATCAATAAGGATTCATCATTAAAAGGATCTGCTCATCGAACAAAAAATAAAGAGCTTCGAGCCAATAAAGACTAAGAATATTGACTCAAGAACTAATAGCTCCATTGTAGAATTCAGACCTAACCATTAAGTAAGAAGGGATGGGAACGATGGAACCTGTGAATTCAAAAGATTCTAGTGAAAATGAATTCGAACGATTCATTGATCGGGATGGCGGAACCGACCAGAAACCAATTAATCTATTCGGAAAAGTTATGAACTAATGATAGAACTGAAATAGAAATTGAAAGAGTAAATATTCGCCCGCGAAAACTTTATTTTCTTGGATTGCTAAATTTAGGGTCAATCCAATACGATAAAGAGTAAAACAAAAGAAAGATTCCTTTTAACATTCTAAATCTAAAATAGATAAATATAAGAAAAAAAGTTATTTAATATATTTAGTTATCTATTATCTATAACTATACAAATAAGATATAAAAATGAATAATAGATTTGATCTAGATTAAATGAAATCCATGAGTCAGCAGATTACTTATTAAATAAATGTATATCTTAATTCAAATTATATTATATCTGAATTGAATTCTAAATCTTTAATTTGAATTTATTTTTATTCGCGAGGAGCTGGATGAGAAGAAACTCTCACGTCCAGTTCTGTAGTAGAGATGGAATTCAAAACAAACCATCAACTATAACCCCAAAAGAACCAGATTCCGTAAACAACATAGAGGAAGAATGAAGGGAATATCTTATCGAGGTAATACTATTTGTTTTGGTAAATACGCTCTTCAGGCACTTGAACCCGCTTGGATCACATCTAGGCAAATAGAAGCAGGTCGACGAGCAATGACACGAAATGCACGTCGCGGTGGAAAAATATGGGTTCGTATATTTCCAGATAAACCAGTTACAGTAAGACCCGCAGAAACACGTATGGGTTCAGGTAAAGGCTCTCCCGAATATTGGGTAGCTGTTGTTAAGCCTGGTCGAATTCTTTATGAAATGGGTGGAGTAACAGAAAATATAGCCCGAAGGGCTATTTCAATAGCAGCGTCCAAAATGCCTATACGAGCTCAATTTATAATTTCGGGCTAAAAAAGAAATAGGCCCTAATTAAAAATAGCGGATGCAGGTTTCTTTTTTTGGACAAATAATATTTCTTTTTTTCTTTGACCTTTGTATTGTAAAAACAGATAAAAAAAAAAAAAATGATATGATTCAACCTCAGACCCATTTGAATGTAGCAGATAACAGCGGGGCTCGAGAATTGATGTGTATTCGAATCATAGGAGCTAGCAATCGTCGATATGCTCGTATTGGTGACGTTATTGTTGCTGTGATCAAAGACGCAGTTCCAAACATGCCTCTACAAAGATCAGAAGTGGTCAGAGCTGTAATTGTACGTACTTGTAAAGAACTTAAACGTGACAACGGTATGATAATACGATATGATGACAATGCTGCAGTTGTGATTGATCAAGAAGGAAATCCAAAAGGAACTCGAGTTTTTGGTGCGATTGCCCGAGAATTGAGACAGTTCAATTTTACTAAAATAGTTTCATTAGCTCCCGAGGTATTATAAAATGAGACCACGATATGGTTATAGTAGGGTATTTAAAAGAAATAGATTAAGATTCATTTAGTAGATTTTGTCTCACGTATATACCTTTTAAAATTCATATTCATAAACAAATACGTAAAAAAAAAAAAAAAAAGAAAAACATGTTGATTATATCCAAATTTGGAGGCACCAATAATTTTAATTAATCATGGGTAGTGATACTATTGCTGACATAATAACCTCTATACGAAATGCCGATATGTATAGAAAAAGCGTGGTTCGAGTAGCATCTACTAATATCAGCGAAAGTATTGTGAAAATACTTTTACGAGAGGGTTTTATCGAAAACGTGAGAAAACATCGAGAAAACAACAAATATTTTTTGGTTTTAACCCTACGACATAAAAGGAATAGGAAAAGCACTTATAGAAATCTTTTAAATTTAAAACGGATCAGTCGGCCGGGTCTACGAATCTATTCTAACTATCAAAGAATTCCTAGAATTTTAGGTGGGATGGGTGTTGTAATTCTTTCTACATCTCGGGGTATAATGACAGACCGAGAGGCTCGACTAGAAAGAATAGGCGGAGAAATTTTGTGTTATATATGGTAATCTTTCTAATATCCGAATTGAATATGAAACTTCTTATTTGTGAAAAAGAAAAGAGAAGTGCTGGGTTGTCTAATAGGGTTCTTCCTCCACTAGTTAATACTTCAAGGGGGTTTTGCCTGGAATGAAAGAACAAAAATGGATTCATGAAGGTTTAATTACTGAATCGCTTCCCAACGGTATGTTCCGGGTTCGTTTAGATAATGAAGATATGATTCTAGGTCATGTTTCAGGAAAGATCCGACGTAGTTTTATACGGATACTGCCAGGCGATAGAGTCAAAATTGAAGTAAGTCGGTATGATTCAACCAGAGGTCGTATAATTTATCGACTCCGCAACAAAGATTCGAAAGATTAGGTATTTCCCTATTTATTTCGTAGGAATACCATTAAAAATTGAAAATTTCAAGAAACTTATTTTCTTCCAAGAAGTAGATTCAAAATTAAAGTAAGGAGTGGCAAATATGAAAATAAGAGCTTCCGTTCGTAAAATTTGTGAAAAGTGTCGACTAATACGTCGTAGGGGACGAATTATAGTAATTTGTTCGAACCCAAGACATAAACAAAGACAAGGATAATAAGGCTCATTAAAGACCTGATATACAAATAGGGGATCTGTTTTGACATGAAATGGATATATCCATATATCTCTGACTCAAATTTATGAGATGATAAAATATGGCAAAAGCTATACCGAAAAAGGGTTCACGTGGACGTATTGGTTCACGTAAGAGTACACGTAAAATACCAAAGGGGGTTATTCATATTCAAGCAAGTTTCAATAATACCATTGTGACTGTTACAGATGTACGGGGGCGAGTGGTTTCTTGGTCCTCTGCCGGTACTTGTGGCTTCCGAGGTACAAGAAGAGGGACACCATTTGCTGCTCAAACCGCAGCGGCAAATGCTATTCGTGCAGTAGTAGATCAAGGTATGCAACGAGCAGAAGTCATGATTAAAGGTCCCGGTCTCGGAAGAGACGCAGCATTACGAGCTATTCGCAGAAGTGGTATACTATTAACTTTCGTACGGGATGTAACTCCTATGCCACATAATGGCTGTAGACCCCCGAAAAAAAGACGTGTATAGAAAAAAAAATGGAAGATATTTCAATAGCAAGAGAAACAAGAGAAATAAATGATTCAATGATCTGATCAAATAATATTATTATGGTTCGAGAGAAAATAACAGTATCTACTCGGACACTCCAGTGGAAGTGTGTTGAATCAGCAGCAGACAGTAAGCGTCTTTTTTATGGGCGCTTTATTCTGTCTCCGCTTATGAAAGGTCAAGCAGACACAATAGGCATT